TTGAAAAGGTCACCTAGTCATTCGAATCTTTGTTGTTGAGTCGATAAATAATACGCCCCTTGGTTGAATCATAACGACTTACTTCGATTTTGACTCTATCTCCTGGTAGTATCCGTATAAAACTACATCGGATCTTTCCTGAAATATACCCTAGAATCAGATCTTCATTATCTAAACGAACTCGAAACATGCCATTGGGCAGTGATTCCGTAATTAAACCTTCATAAATCCATTTTTGTTCTTTCATTCGAGGTAATCCCTTTTAAGTATCAATTCATGGAAGAAGAGTGATATTCGTATGCTTTTTTTTGTCACAAATAAGAATAGGAAGTTACCGACCCAATTCGGATACTAGAAAGATCACCATATATAACACAAAATTTCTCCTCCGATTCTTTCTAGTCGAGCCTCTCGATCTGTCATTATGCCTCGAGAAGTAGAAAGAATTACGAGCCCCATTCCTCCTAAAATCTTAGGGATTCCTTGATAGTTAGAATAGATTCGTACACCGGGTCGGCTGATCCGTTTTAAAATAGTTCTAGACGGCCCTTTTCTATGCCTTCTTCTAGATCGTAGGGTTGAAACTAAGAAATTTGTGTTCCTTTCTCGGTGTTTCCTCACGTTTTCGATAAAGCCTTCGCGTAGAAGTATTTTCACAATGTTTTCGGTGATATTAGTAGATCCTATTCGAACCAGTTCTTTGTTATCCATCTCCGCGTTTCGTATAGCAGTTAGTATGTCGGCAATAGTGTCCCTACCCATGATGAGCTATAATCATTGGTGCCTTCGAGTTTTTTTTATTATCAACATGCTCTTTTTTTTCTTTCTCAATTATTAATATTAAGGGATATACGTAAGACACAATCTACTAATTCAGTGAATCTATTTCAGATACACTAAAAATATCGCGGTCTCGTCTATGAGTTTTTATAAGACCTCAGGGGCTAATGAGACTATTTTAGTAAAATTCAACTCTCTCAATTCCCAAGCGATCGCACCAAAGACTCGAGTTCCTTTTGGATTGCCTTTTTGATCAATAACAACTGCGGCATTGTCATCATATTGTATTATCATCCCATTGTCACGTTTGAGTTCTTTACATGTACGTACAACTACAGCTCGGATCACTTCTGATCTTGCGAGAGGCATATGAGGCACTGCTTCTTTGATTACAGCAACAATAATGTCACCAATATAAGCATATTGGCGATTACTAGCTCCTAGGATTCGAATACACATCAATTTTCGAGCTCCGCTGTTGTCTGCTACATTTAAATGGGTCTGAGATTGAATCATAGCTTTTTTTGATCTTTTCTTTCAATTCAAAGAAAGGGCAAAGGAAAAAAGAAATATTGTTTGGCCAAAAAAAAACCAACCGCAGGTTGGTTTTTCATCGGAAAGACCCCTTTTCTTTGTTTGCATATCCCTATTCGACAATAAGGAATTGAGTTCGTATAGGCATTTTGGACGCAGTTATTGAAATCGCTTCTCTAGCTACTTTTTCTGATACCCCAACCATTTCATAAAGTATTCGACCCGGTTTTACGACTGATACCCAATATTCGGGCGATCCTTTCCCCGAACCCATACGCGTTTCTGTTGGTCTTAGTGTAACAGGTTTGTCTGGAAATATGCGTACCCAAACTTTTCCACCACGACGCGCATACCGTGTCATTGCTCGTCGTCCTGCTTCGATTTGTCTAGATGTGATCCAAGCCGGCTCAAGTGCCTGAAGAGCGTATCTACCAAAACAAATCCGATTGCCTCGATAAGAAACGCCCCGCATTCTTCCTCTATGTTGTTTACGGAATCTGGTTCTTTTGGGGTTATAGTTGATGGTTGTTTCACAATTCCATCTCTACTGCAGAACTGGACATGAGAGTTTCTTCTCATCCAGCTCCTCGCGAATGAAACGATTCAATAATATTAGAGATAAGTAGTCAATGAATAATACACTGAATCATAGGAGTCTTTTTTTTGAATCTAAGATTGTATACACGAATAGGCGTATAGATATTTCTATACATCTAGAATCGAATTCGATTTAGAATTTCTTTTTGATATTTGATATCAGAGATAACCAATCTTGATTTGGACTTTTAGTAAATATCTTAAAACGTCGTAAGGCTTTCGCGGGCGAATATTGACTCTTTCAAGATCTCGTTCATCCGAAGGGTCAGTCCATGACCTCTTAGAATAACTGAATTGGTTTCTGGTGCGTTCCGCCATCCCACCCAATGAATTCTTGGAATTCGTTTTCAATAGAATCTTCTGCAGTCACAGGTTCCGTCGTTCCCATCACTTCTTGTTGAATGGCTAGGCCAAATTTTCTGCAATGGAGCTCGTAATTGAATTGGTTGTTCCTGAGTCAATTTCCTCAGCCTTTAAATTGACTTGATGCTCTTTGTTTTAGGTTCTTCTTACATATTGATGCTTTATTACATTACACTGCCTTTTTTGAGATGATTTATAGACCATACATATTGGAATCATATATCATGGATATTCTAGTTCTCTCTTTCTATCATCCTTCCATTTACCCGATCCTTTTCTTTTCTTTCACAATCCAGAATCAGATTGATTTTTCTTTTATGTAAAAAGAGTTCAGTTGCTACAACTCTTGGATCATTCGATCATAGAGTGACTGGTGCCTTGGATCCAGATAATACGAAGCAATGAGCTGGTTATTAGTTCTATAGTTATGAGTTCTATCATTATTAGCTCATACTCTTATTGTGGTATGGGCCGTCCCCTTTTTTTTGAACCCTAACTTAAACCTAAAGGAAATAACCGACGAGTCACACACTAAGCATAGCAATTATACCAAAGAGTCAATCCAATTTTTATTCAATCCTATAAAATAGAATCGAATAAAAAGACAAAAAAAAAGAATTGTTCCTTTTTGAATTGTTCCTTTTTGAATTGTTCATTTTTGATTGAACGAAAAGGAATGAAAGAGTTTGTCATTTTGTGTTCTCTCGTTGGATAGAACGGAAATCCAAATAAAGGATCCTTATTCCTCATTCCTCGCCCGCAAATATCCAAATTTTGATGCCTAATACCCCATAAACCATTCGAACTGTATATGAACAATAATCTATTTTAGCTCGAATGGTTTGTAGCGGAACCCTACCTTCTCTGATCCATTCGACACGTGCAATTTCTTTTCCGTCGATACGGCCTGCAATTTGTACTTGAATTCCTTTTGTATTCCCTTCGGCAATGAGTAATTCAATTGCGGTTTTCATTGCCTTTCGAAATGCAACTCTTTCTTTTAATTGTTTGGCTATGTATTCCGCAAGAACAGTAGGCTGTCCATAGGGCTTTGTAATTATTGTGATAGCAATGTTGAATTTATAGTTCACAGAATGAACCCCTTTTGCTACATTGGTCTGTAATTCTTTGATTCTTTGTGGTTTCCCCTTTCTTAAAAATTTTGGCAAGTCTGGGAAGCTTGTATAGATTACGACCTTTATCACATCGATACTTTTTTGAATCTCTAGACGTGAAATGATTGTCTCATCGGAAGGAATGTTTTTTTTTACATTTTTCTTTATACAATCACGTACAAAATTCTTGATACAATCGCGTATTTTTTGATCTTCCTGAAGACCTTTGGAATAATTTTTGGGTTCTGCAAACCAAAGGGAATGATGTCTTTGGGTTGTACCAAGTCTCAAACCAAGTGGATTTATTTTTTGTCCCATACACCCTCACTCTCTCTATTAGCCCAGTTCAATTTCAATCTGTCCCGATCTATCATATAGAAATACCTCTCTCTTAAGTATGTATATTTAATATATGTCTCTATCCATCTTTTTTTATCCATATGTGATCTTTCAATATATCTTTCAATCCAATAGTTATATGATTGGTGGTTCTATGTCTCGGATAACTATGTCCTCGGGTTGTATCCATATGTAATCTTTCGACACATCTTTCAATACAATAGTTATATGACAGGTGGTTCTTTTTATCGGATAACTATGCCCTCGCGCTCGAGGTTTTAACTTTTTCCTGATAGTACCCTTGTTGACTTCGGCTTTACTAATGATTAAATCCGTTTTCTTTATCCTCATATTGTGACTCGCATTGGCTGCCGCAGAAGAAACCAATTTTAAAATTGGGTAACATGCTCGATAAGGCATGACTGCTAATATCAGAAGTGTTTCTTCGTAGGAACGTCCACGAATCTGATCAATGACTCTTCGCGCTTTGTGAGCAGACAGACGGATATGTTGACCTAAAGCGTATACTTCTCCAACTTTGTATTTCTTTCTCATCCGGTTTACCTCCCACGAATGAACGATGAGCACCGAATATTCACTTTATCCATTCAGATTAACGACGAGATTTATTATCGTTTCTCGTATGTTTCTGGAAATTAAGAGTAGGTGCAAATTCTCCCAATTTTTGACCTACCATACGTTCTGTTATATAAACTGGCAAATGCTCCTTTCCATTATGAATGGCGATTGTATGTCCGATCATTGTGGGTATAATGGTAGATGCCCGGGACCAAGTTATAATTATTTCTTTTTCCCCCTTGATGTTGAGTTTCTCAATTTTTTCTAATAAATGATTCGCAACAAAAGGATTTTTTTTTTTTGAACGTGGCACAGCTACTTACTCCTATCTTTTTCTTTTGTAAAGACGAAGAAACATATTCAATCTTCAAGATTTTCCTATTTAGTACGTCGACGAAGAATGAAACGATCGCTATATTTATTCCGTTTTCTACTTCTTCTTCCAAGTGCAGGATACCCCCAAGGGGTTGTGGGGTGTTTTCGACCAATGGGGGCTCTTCCTTCGCCACCCCCATGGGGATGGTCTACAGGGTTCATAACCACTCCTCTGACTACAGGACGCTTACCTAGCCAACGCTTAGATCCGGCTCTACGCATCAAACTTTTTTGTCTCACCCCAACATTACCCACTTGTCCGACTGTTGCTGAGCAGTTTTTGGATATCAACCGCACCTCCCCGGATGGTAATCTTAATGTGGCCGATTTACCTTCTTTTGCAATCAGTTTTGCTACAGCCCCCGCTGCTCTAGCCAACTGTCCACCTTTTCCAAGTGTGATTTCTATGTTATGTATGGCCGTGCCTAAGGGCATATCGGTTGAAGTAGATTCGTCTTTTTGATCAATCAAAACCTCTTCCCAAACTGTACAAGCTTCTTTCCAAAGCATACGGCTTTCTGAATGTATAGGAGGATATCTAGACGGATGGATTCTATATGAATCGTCTGATGAAGTATCACATGAGGGGATAGTATAGTCATCCAAATAGGCCGAATCACTCATGTGATGATATTTTACATTCTCGGTCTCTCCGTTCCGTCATCTGGCTTATGTTCTTCAGGTAGCATTCAGACCGAATGACTCTATGAAATTACGTCGATACTTCCAAATATTAGGGGTAACGTAGGAGACAGCTCTCTTTTTCCCCGGGGGGTAGAATTACCACTGCTTAGCTTTCAATTCGCCTCTGACCATCAAATGAAATGTGCATAATCTCTCTTCTTCGCTTTGAAACAAAGAAGGGCGTTTCTGGTTCTGTCGGTGCTTCAAACAATTTTGTCTTCTCCATATTACCATATCTCTAGAGTCAATAATTTGATATGAGGAACTACTAAACTCAATCACTTGCTGCCGTTACTCTTCAGTTTTCTGTTGAGGTCTATTCCGTAGAGGCATTCAAATAGGATCCGTGATCGATTTCTAGGTTTCGTCGTAAACCTGATTGGTTACTTCCAATTACGTAAATCCATGGTTCAAACCGCACTCAAAGGTAGGGCATTTCCCATTGAGATAGGAACTTCTGTACCCGAAAGAATGGTATCTCCAATTCTCGCCCCTCTGGGATGTAACATATATTTCTTCTCACCATCCCCATAGTGTATGAGACAAATGTGTGCATTTCGATTCGGGTCGTATTCTATGGTTACGATTCTCGCCGATATGTGTTTTTCATTCCGTCGAAAATCGATTTTTCGGTATAGACGCTTATGCCCTCCCCCTCTATGCCTTGCGGTAATGATTCCTCTGGCATTCCTCCCTTTCCCAGAATGATGCTGTCCAGAGATCAAATTCTTTCGTGGATTGGATTTCCCTCGCCTGTCTGTGGCCCCATTGCGTGTGCTCGGGGTAGAAGTTTTGTATAAATGTATCGCCGTGTTATTCAGTATTTTGATTGAAGCTCTTTTCTTTCATCAAAAGGGGTGGAATAGAATAACCCGGTTGAAGCGTAATGATCATACGTCTGTAATGCCTTGTCTGTCTCCTCTGTCTCCTAATAGGGCCCCCCTTTCCCGGGAGCCGATGACTATTCATCGCTATTACCTTAACCCCAAAGAAGAGTTCGACCCAATGCTTGATTTCTGTCCTAGTTGATCCTGTTTCAACATTAGAAGTATATTGATTCTTCCCCACCAATAGCTTAACACTTTTTTCGGTAACTACTGCATATTTGATTCCATCCATAAATCCACTTTCTTTCCTATGAGTTCCAGTATTGATAAGAATTCGAGTTCTTACGGTTCATATGTTATAGTATGAATATACCACACCAATTCGTTCTCTAGTACGATTCGAATTCGAATCTACGGAATCGAACGAATCTCCTAGAGAACTCTATTGAAATCGAACTCTATCGAAATAGAAGATCGAAAGAATTCGGAAAACCAAAAAACTCATCGACTCGAGTATATGCATATATAACCATATAAATAGGATTGATTCATTTCTCTGATGATGATGAGACAGAGCCAGTTCCAATAGCCTGAACGTCTCCCATCCCATTGGTGTGCATCCAGTAGGAATTGAACCTACGAATTCGCCAATTATGAGTTGGGCGCTTTAACCATTCAGCCATGGATGCTTAGATCATCATACATCGTGAATAAATCAGTTCCAACCCTACAAAATCCATAACGATAAACTATGCCAAGAAAACTGCGGAGAGGCTATGAAGTCCAATTGTGGATCTTCGAATTGCGAGAGATATTGAGAGAAAGTCCGAATTTGGGCTATTTGTTAGTGTTAGATTCATGGACCAAATTGGATTTCGTGGGATCTTTGACTTACCTTTTTTTCCACCAAGAACGTTTTCTGAAACTTTTTGACCCCCGAATTTGGAGTATCCTGCTTTCGGGTTCACCAAGCAACCGATCTTTCACGAGCAAAGTTGCAGTACTGGTTAAGGGTGTAGTACTGATTCTAGTAGCGGTCGTTATATCTCGTATGCACCATCAAACTATGGTCGAAAGAAAAACTCTCTATTTGAGGGGGCTTCTTCCTGTACCTATGAATTCCATTGGACCCAGAAATGAGACATTGTTTCGGTCGTCCCATAGGTTGGTTGTTTCGCTTCTGTATCTTCCAAAAGGGCAAAAAAAGATCTCTGAGAGTTGTTTCATGGATCCGAAAGGGAGTCCTTGGGTTCTCCCAATAACTCAAAAGTGTATCATGCCTGACTCGAACTGGGGTTCGCGGTGGTGGAGGACCTGGATCGGAACAAATAGGGATTCTAGTTGGAAGATATCGAAAGAAACCGTAGCTGGAATTGAGATCTCATTCAAAGAGAAAGATCTCCAATATCTGGAGTTTCTTTTTGTATCCTATACGACGGATGATCCGATCGGCAGGGACCCCGATTGGGACTGGTTTGATGGCCTTTCTCCGAGGAAGAAGCGAAACAGAATCAACTTGAATTCGGGACAGCTATTCGAAATCTTAGTGAAACACTGGATTTGTTATCTCATGCCTGCTTTTCGTGAAAAAAGACCAATGGAAGGGGAGGTTTTCTTCAAACAACAGGGATCGGATTTTTTGAGGAAGGTATCGAGAGAGAATTGGATTTGGTTAAACAATGGGTGGTTGGGAAACAAGGATGGGTTTTTTAGCAAGGTCTGGAATGTATCGTCAAATATTCACTCTGATTCCCCAAGATCTCGTTTCTTTCAAGTAAGGGATTCTAGCCAATTGAAAGGATCTTCGGATCAATCCAGAGATGCTTTCGATTCCATTAGGAATGAGGATTCAGAATCTCACACATTGATCAATCAAAGAGAGATTCAACAACTCAAAAAAAGATCGCTTCTTTTGGATTGGGATCCTTCCTTTCTTCAAACGGAAGGAACCGAGATAGAATCCGACCGATTCCCGAAAAGCCTTTCTGGAGATTCCTCAATGTCCCAGCGATTCGCGGAACGTGAGAAGCAGATGGTTCGTCATCTGCTTCCGGAAGAAATCGAAGAATTTCTTGGGAATCCTACAAGATCAATTCGTTCTTTTTTCTCGGACAGATGGTCAGACCTTCATCTGGGTTCGAATCCTACTGAGAGGTCCGATCCTAAATTGTTGAAGAAACAACACGATGTTTCTTTTGTCCCTTCCAGGCGATCGGAAAAGAAAGAAATAGTGGATCTATTCAAGATCATTCCGTATTTACAAAAGACCATTGCAATTCATCCTATTTCATCAGATCCGGGATGTGCTAGGGTTCCGAAGGAGAAACCGGATCTGGACAGTTCCAATAAGATTTCATTCTTGACCCAAAATCCATTTTTGGATTTCTTTCATCTATTCCATGACCGGAACAGGGTTGGGTACACGTTAGACCACGATTTTGAATCCGAAGAGAGATTTTCAAAAATGGCAGATCTACTCATTCTATCAATCACCGAGCCGGATCTGGTGTCTGATTATGAGAGGGTATTTTTTCCTTTTTCTGAGGGATTTCACTCCGGCGATGAATCGAAAAAAAAATCTTTATTGGTTGTACCTCCTATTTTTTCTGAAGATCCAAAAGCCCCAAAAGTGGCTAGTAACAACAGAATGGCGGGAGTCAATCCATCTAGATTGATCCGAAATCTGATTCAAATCCACTCTAGGACCTATGGGTACATAAGAAATGTATCAAATCGATTCTTTTTCATGGTAATGAATCGATCCAATCGCAACTTCGAATATGGAATGAAAGGGGATTCAATAGGAAATGAGACTCGGAATCATAGAACGAGAATGAAATCTACGATCAACCAACATCTCTCGAATTTGAAAAAGAGTCAGAAGAAAGGGTCGGACCCTCTGAGTTCTCGAACCGAGAGATCCATGAATCGGGATCCTAATGCATATAGATACAAATGGACCCAAAATTTCCCGGAACATTTCATTTCTGAGGCGAAGAGGCGTTTTCAATTTCAAGTAGTGTTCGATCGATATCATCATCATCGAGATCGCTTACGTATTCATCGATCTCGCTATCGCTTCCGTATTCATCTGAATGGATTCCGTATTCATCGAGATCGATTCTGGATTCATCTAAATCGCTTCCGTATTCATCTGAATCGCTTCCGTATTCATCTGAATCGAGATCGATTCTGGATTCATCTGAATCGCTTCCGTATTTATCTGAATCGAGATCGATTCTGGATTCATCTAAATCGCTTCCGTATTCATCTGAATCGATTCGGTATTCATCTGAATCGCTTCCGTATTCATCTGAATCGCTTCTGTAGTCATCTGAATGGATTCCGTATGAATCCGACTCCATATTGGATTGATTGGGCCGAGTTTATGGTCAAACTGTCGAAGTCACATCCCTTTTTGAGGAAGTCACCTCGTTTCCTTTTGTGGAAGGCATCTTTATTTTTGTCGAATTCACTTCCCTTTTGGTCGAAGTCACTTCTCTTCTTTTGGTCGAAGTCACTTCTCTTTTTGTCCTTTTTGTCGAAGTCACTTCCTTTTTTCTTTTTGAGTCTCGGAAGTCCCCCCATTCCTGGGTCTGAGATCCCCATCTATATCTATGAATTGAAAGGGCCGAATGATGCACTCTGCAATCCGTTGTTAGACTCAATAGGTGTTCAAATCGTTCCTTTTACTAAAAATCAATGGAAACCCTTCTTATTGGATGATCATGATCCTTCCAAAGAATCGAAATTCTCGATCAATGGAGGCACACTATCACCCTTTTTGTTCAATAAGACAAAATGGATGATTGACTCATTCCCGACTCGAAAGAATTGCAGGAACAATTTGGATAACACGGATTCCTATTTCTCAATGATATCCCACGATCGAGACAATTGGCTGACTCCCGTGAAACCATTTCATCGAAGTTCATTGATATCTTCTTTTTCGAAAGCAAATCGACTTCGATTCTTGAATAATCCACATCACTTCTGGTTCGATTGTAACAAAAAATTCCCTTTTTCTGTGGAAAAGGCCCTTCTCAAGAATTCTGATCTTACGTATGGACAATTCCTCAATATCTTGTTCATTCGCAACAAAAGATTTTCTTTGTGCGTCGGTAAAAAAAAACATGTTTTTTTGGAGCGAGATACGATTTCACCAATCGAGTCACAGGTATCGAAGATATTCATACCTAAGGATTTGCCACAAAGTGGTGACGAAACGTATAACTTGTACAAATCTTTCCATTTTCCAATGCGATCCGATCCATTCGTTGGTAGAGCTATTTATTCGATCGCAGACATTTCTGGAACACCTCTAACAGAGGGACAAATAGTCCATTTTGAAAGAACGGATTGTCCACCTCTTTCAGATATGAATCTATCTGATTCCGATTCCGAAGGGAAGCAGTATCTCAATTTCAATTCAAACATGGGTTTGATTCCCACTTCCTGGGCTGAGAAATCCAAAAAGAGGAAAAAACGGAGTCTTAGTCTTAGTCTTAGGGTTAAGAAACGGGAGATGGATGATAGAACCCTTGAACGAGAGCGTGCTTTTTTAAATCTCGCACAATGGACTCTGTTCCAACCCTATATACCGTGGTTCTTTACTTTGACAGGGTTCAAGTATCTCAAATTCGCCCTTTTCGATCCTTTTTCAAACCTATTGCGCAGTCACATATCTCTTTTTCAGGGTATTCTGGAGACATCATGGTGGATTCTTCAGACAAAATTGTGGTTGATTCTTTCAAACTGGAATCTCAGTGAGATTTCGAGTCATTGGTTACAGATTCTTCTTCGGTCCGTAGAAATGATTCATCGAAAGAATGATAATGAGTCACCCCTATGGCTGAGATCATCCAATGCTCGGGAGTTCCTCATCCTTTTCCTTCTTCTTGTTGCTGGATATCTCGTTAATACCCATCTTCTCTTTGTTTCCCGAGCCTCTAGTGAGTTACAGACGGATTTCAAAAAGATCAAATCGTTAATGATTCCATCATACATGATTGAGTTGCGAAAACTTCTGGATAGGTATCCTACATCTGAGCGAAATTCTTTCTGGTTAAAGAATCTCTTTCTAGTTGCTCTGGAACAATTCGTCTATTTTCTCGAAGCAATATGGGGTTTTGCTTTTAATAAGAAGAAATTTTGGAATAGCAATCTCATCGGTATCATGGATTTCCTAAGGATCATACCAAATCCCATCAATCGAATCACTTTTTCGAGAAATACGAGACATCTAAGTCGTACAAGTAAAGAGCTCTATTCATTGCTAAGAAAAAACGTGAACGTTGAGTGGATTGATGATCAAATAGAATCCTGGGTCGCGAACAGTGATTTGATTGAGGATGAAGAAAGAGAATTCTTGGTTCAGTTCTCCACCTTAACGACAGAAAAAAGGATGGATCAAATGCTATTGAGTCTGACTCATAGTGATGGTTTATCAAAGAATGACTCTAGTTATCAAATGGTTGAACAACCGGGATCAATTTACTTACGATACGTAGTTGACATTCATCAAAAGGATCTAATGAATTATGAGTTCAATAGATCCTGTTTAGCCGAAAGACGGATATTCCTTGCTCATTTTCAGACAATCACTTATTCACAAACCTCGTGTGGGGCTACTTTCCGATCTCCTGGAAAACCCTTTTCGCTCCGCTTAGCCCTATCCCCCTCTAGGGGTATTTTAGTGATAGGTTCGATAGGAACTGGACGATCCTATTTGGTCAAATCCCTCGCGACAAACTCCTATGTTCCTTTCATTACGGTCGTTCCGAACAAGTTCCTGCATGACATTTTTTCTAAGATCGATCCTTATGATAGTGACGCTGACGATCTTGATCTTGATAATGATTCTAGTGATAGTGATGAGAGTGACGCTATTGATATTAATGAGAGTGACGATAGCGATAGCGATGATGACCTTGATATAGATGATATAGAGCTGCTAACTGAGCTAACTACGGATAGGGATAGACTCCTACTCGAGAGATTTAGTATCCTCGTTCCATTCGAATTAGCAAAAGCAATGTCCCCTTGCATACTATGGATTCCAAACATTCATGATCTGTCTGTGCGTGCGTCGAATGACTTCTCCCTCGGTCTATTAGTGAACTCTCTCTCCAGGGATTGTGAAAGATGCTCCACTAGCAATATCCTTGTTATTGCTTCGACTCATATTCCCCAAAAAGTGGATCCCGCTCTAATAGCTCCGAATAAATTAAATACATGCCTTAAGCTACGAAGGCTTCTTATTCCACAACAACGAAAGCACTTTTTCACTCTTTCATATACTAGGGGATTTCACTTGGAAAAGAAACTGTCCCATCCTAATGGATTCGGGTCCCTAACCATGGGTTCCAGTGTACGAGATCTTGTAGCACTTACCAATGAGGCCCTATCCATTAGTATTGCACAGAAGAAATCCACTATAGACACTCATACAATTCGATCTGCTCTTCATAGACAAACTTGGAATTTTCGAGCCAAGGTAAGACCGGTTCAGGATCATGGGATCCTTTTCTATCAGATAGGAAGGGCTGTTGCACAAAATGTACTTCTAAGTAATGGTTCCATAGATCCTCTATCTATCTATCTGAAGACGAGATTCCCTAGTTCTTATTTGTACAACTGGTACTTCGAGCTTGCAACGAGCATGAAGAGATTAACGAGACTTCTTTATCTTTTGAGTTGTTCTGCCGGATCGGTCGCTCATGATCTTTGGTCTCTACCCGGACCCGATGAAAAAAATGGGATCACTTCTTATTTGGTTGAGACTGATTCTGCTCTAGTTCGTGGCCTATTAGAAGTATTCGAAGGAGAAGGCACTCTATCCTCTCGGACAGAAAAAGAGGGCAGTCAGTTTGATACTGATCGAGTGACATTGCTTCTTCGGTCCGAACGAAGGAATCCCTTAGATATGATGCAAAATGGATTTTGTTCTAGCGTTGATCAGAAATTTCTCTATGAAAAAGACGAATCGGAGTTTGAATTGGAAGAAGGGGTTGCATTTAGAGAAGGAGACCGCGACCTGCCACAGATAGAGGAGGATTTCTTCAATGACATAGTTTGGGCTCCTAGAATATGGTACCCCGATCTCTTTGGTTGGATCGAAAGTCCCAATGAATTGGGATTTCCCTATTGGTCCAGGTCATTTTGGGGCACGCGGATCATTTCTCATCAAGAGAATGATTCGGAAGAGAATGATTCGGAGTTCTTGCAGAGTGGAACCATGCAGTACCAGACACGAGATCGATTTTCCAAAGACCAAGTCTTTTTTCAATTTCAAATAAGCCAATTTCTTTGGGACCCTGCGAATCCATTCTTTTTCGATGCGCCTGTGTTTTCACGTCGCGAATTCTTTGCAGATCAAGAGATGGCAAAGGGGCTTCTTACTTCCCTAACAAGTCCTCCTGAATCGCTGTCTGAAAGCTGGTTCAGCAAGAATACGCAAGAAAATAACTTCGAATTGTTGATTCATCGCCAGAGATGTCAGAGAACCAATAGTTCATTATCTAATGGGTCTTTCCGTTCTAATACTCCATCCGAGAGTTATCAGTATTTATCAAATCTGTTCCTATCTAACGGAACGCTAGTGGATCAAATGACAAAGACATTGTTGAGAAAGAGATGGCTTTTCCCGGATGAGATGAACCATTTGATTCATTTAACAGGAGAAAGATTTCCCATTCCTTAGCTTAGTCGGAAAGATATGTGGCCATGAAAGGGGGATTAAGTGGAACCGAATTGACCGGTTGGTAGAGTCGTGGAAATACTGGTTTCTTCCCTATTTTGGGCCTTAGCTACATGGAACTGCTACTGCGGAAACATGGAAGAATTGAAATCTTAGATCAAAACACGATGTCTGTATGGATGGTATGAACTGCCTAAACAAGAATTCTGGAACGGCGAACAACCAGAGCCTATTACTCAGACTCACTACATTACCTCCAAAAATTTCCATTAATGAAACATGGAAATCCGTTGAAAAATCAAAAATATGCATGTCCGATGAAAGGGTTGTTGCTATCTGCTCCACTAACGAATCATTGGTTTCACTGAATCACTCAAAAATGCACGGAATAACTAAAGAAAATAGATAGACCTTTCTCTTCGTCTCCGGTCGATGGATCTTATCAATTGGAAGATCTCCTATATGTATGGCTAAGAAACATTCCAGTTGACCGAGCCTAATTCGAATTGTTTTGTTCCGAAGGAAAGATATTGACGGGGCCGGTTCGTCCGATTCAGATATTCATGACCAAGAGGTACTGGATTCTCTTTCGGATAGGCCCCGAAAGGGGAAGGAAGGCTGGAATGCCAACGGACGTCTATTCTCGAATTCACCTGACCCGAGAGTACCCCTTTTTGGAGGGAACGTCCAGCGCCAAAGTCACTAACTGGGTAAGGCGCCAATCCAATCCCTCAAACGGTGTCCTTTCTAGGTTACGGGCGGGCATTTTCCCAGAGGTTTTTATTGTATCAATCTACCCCTATTCCTGTTGAAGCATCCACTCGGGGGGTGGGGCGGACGATTTCAAAGCGAACTCCCCATTCATTAGATAGAGAAGATCTCCAAGATTTCGTGATCCGCTGCCGAACTTATTCCAATTCCAACAGCTCAGACTCGGGTCGTGGGGATCGCCGGAACACTTCGTATCAACAGAAACTCGGTCTATCAATATGGATTCGATCCGAGATGTCTGACTATTGTTGAGAATGCTCATTGCATGAGCATTCTCAATATTATGCCTTGAAGAGGACTCGAACCTCCACGCTGTTTAGCACGAGATTTTGAGTCT